AGCATAACCTAGAATTAGATCTTCATTATCTAAACGGACCCGGAACATACCGTTGGGAAGTGATTCAGTAATTAAACCTTCATGAATCAATTTTTGTTCTTTCATTCCAGGTAACCCCCTTGAAGTATCAACTAATGAAGGAAGAGGTATATAACTCACTTTTCCTCTCTATTTCACAAATGGGAAGTTAGAGATAAAATTAGGATACCAGAGGAGGAGGATCACCATATATAACACAAAATTTCTCCTCCAATTCTTTCTAGTCGAGCTTCTCGATCTGTCATTATACCTCGAGAAGTAGAAATAATTACAATTCCCATTCCACCTAAAATCTTAGGAATTCGTTGATAGTTGGAATAAATTCGTAAACCGGGTCGGCTGATACACTTTAAAACGGTTCTATATATTCCTTTCCTAGTCTTTCTATGTCGCAGGGTTGAAACCAAGAAATATTTGTTATTTTCCTGATGTTTCCGAACATTTTCAATAAAACCTTCTCGTAGAAGTATTTTAACAATGTTTTCGGTGATATTAGTAGATGCTATTCGAACCGTTCCTTTTTTATTCATGTCAGCATTTCTTATGGAAGTTATTATATCGGCAATAGTGTCCCTACCCATAACGAACTATAATTTTTTGTGCCTCCTAATTTTGATATAATCAACATGTTTCCTTTTTTCTTTTTTCTTTGTTTTTTTTTTTTTGAATTATTCAATTTTAAAAAGTATATGCGTGAGACACAATCTATTAATTTGATCTATTTCAGGTAGCCTACTATATCATAGTGTCATCTACTAGTATTTATAATACCTCGGGAGCTAATGAAACTATTTTAGTAAAATTCAACTGTCTCAATTCCCGAGCGATCGCACCAAAAACTCGAGTTCCTTTTGGATTTCCTTCTTGATCAATGACGACCGCTGCATTGTCATCATATCGTATTATCATACCGTTGTCACGTTTGAGTTCTTTACATGTACGTACAATTACAGCTCTAATGACTTCTGATCTTTCTAGAGGCATATTTGGCACTGCTTCTTTGATTACAGCAACAATAACGTCACCAATATGAGCATATCGGTGATTACCAGCTCCTATGATTCGAATACACATCAATTCTCGAGCTCCGCTGTTATCCGCTACATTCAAAAGGGTCTGAGGTTGAATCATATATTTTTTATTTGAATCTGTTATTTCAATGCAAAGGATGAAGGAAAAAAAGAAATATTGTCCGTCCAGAATAAACCTGCGGTTGTTTTTTCATCCTCAATATCCCTTTTGTTTAGTTCTACATCCCTATCGTGAAATAACAAATTGAGTTCGTATAGGCATTTTGCACGCAGCTATTTCAATAGCTGCTCTGGCTATAGTTTCTGATACTCCGCCCATTTCATAAAGTATTCGACCCGGTTTAACAACAGATACCCAATATTCGGGGGGTCCCTTTCCCGAACCCATACGTGTTTCCGTAGGTCTTACTGTAACAGGTTTGTCGGGAAATATACGTACCCATATTTTTCCACCACGACGCGCATATCGTGTCATTGCTCTCCGCCCCGCTTCTATCTGTCTAGCTGTGATCCAAGTGGGTTCAAGCGCCTGAAGAGCGTATCCGCCGAAACAAATATGATTGCCTCGACAAGATATTCCCTTCATTCTTCCTCTATGTTGTTTACGAAATCTGGTTCTTTTGGGGTTATAGTTGATGGTTGTTTCTTAATTCCATCTCTATTGCAGAACCGGACATGAGAGTTTCTTCTCATCCAGCTCCTCGCGAATGAAACGATTCAATAATATTACAGATACACATGTATAATTATAATAATTATATTTATAAATATTTATAATAATAATAAATAATAATAATAAATAATAATATAAGTAATTATAAGTAATAATATAAGTAATTATAAGTAATGAATGGCATTTATTGATATTTAATTTGTTACATATTTAATTTGTTACAAAGGAAGAAGTATATACAAAATATACAGCCGGACGTGTATATTATTAGATATAGAAAATATAAAAAATGCTTCTTTTTTTAGAATATAACGTAGAATATAATGAATCCTTATTTTTACCTCTATCGAACGCGCCAAAAATTGTAATCCAATAAATAAAGGTTTCGCGGGCGAATATTGACTCTTTCATTCGTAGGGTCAGTCAATTCATGACACCTCTCAGAATAAATCCATTTTTTCTTGGTTCGTTCCGCCATCCTACCCAATGAATTATTAGGATTCGTTTTCAATAGAATCCTATGCAGTCACAGGTTTCGTCGTTCCCATAGCTTCTCCATTAATGGTTAGGCCTGAACTCTGCAATGGAGCTTCCGGCAAAATTCGTTCCCGAGTCAATCTCCTCAGTTTTTATTAACCCGAGGCTCTTTATTCTTTATTATTTTTTTCTTTTTTTTTTATATTATTTTATTTATTTATATTTCATTTATATATTTATATCAGTATTGATTATATCAGTATTAATGCTTTATCACACT